GAACAAAAATCTTACATGTCATGATACATATAGTAGTGGGGGATTATGGGACAAAAAATAAATCCGCTTGGGTTCCGACTTGGTACAACACAAAGTCATCATTCTCTTTGGTTTGCACAGCCAAAAAATTATTTGGAAGGTCTACAAGAAGATCAAAAAATACGAAACTGTATTAAGAATTATGTACAAAAAAATATGAGAATATCCTCCGGTGTTGGCGTTGAGGGAATTGCACGGATAGAGATTCAAAAAAGAATTGATCTAATTCAAGTCATAATTTATATAGGATTCCCAAAATTCTTAATAGAAAATAGACCGCGGAGAGTCGAAGAATTGCAGATGAATGTACAAAAAGAACTTCATTGTGCGAACCAAAAACTAAACATTGCTATTACACGAATTGCAAATCCTTATGGACACCCTAATATTCTTGCAGAATTTATAGCTGGCCAATTAAAGAATAGAGTTTCTTTTCGCAAAGCAATGAAAAAAGCTATTGAATTAACCGAGCTGGCGAATACAAAAGGAATTCAAGTACAAATTGCGGGACGTATCGACGGAAAAGAAATTGCACGCGTCGAATGGATCAGAGAAGGTAGGGTTCCTCTACAAACCATTGGAGCTAAAATTGATTATTGTTCCTATACAGTTCGAACTATATACGGGGTATTAGGAATCAAAATTTGGATATTTGTAGACGAAGAATAATAAGACTTTACGTGTTTTTACATTATACCCAGTAATGGACAAAAAAAGAAAAACCCTTTTATTCTTTTCTTTTATTCTTTTTATGTTCAAGCAAAACAAAAAAAGAGCAATTCTGCAATTCTAGAGGGTTAAATAAAAATTCGATTGATCATTTTATATAATTGCTATGCTTAGTGTGTGACTCGTTGGTTTTTTTAGGCTAGGATTCAAAAAAACGGACCAGGGCCCAGAGTATGAACTAATAACTATAGCACTAATAACCAACTCATTGCTTCGCATTATCTGGATCCAAAGAACCAGTCAAGATAAAGATATAATATATTGGACATATCGTTGTAGCAACTGAAATCTTTTTTTGCATAAAGATAAAAAAACCAATCGGATTATGAGTTGTGAAGTTCTAAGTCGGAAAGCAAAACAGAAAAAAGTATGCGGAGAAGTGGAAGGATGAGAGAAAGAGAGAACGGAAATATCAATGATATATGATTCCAATATGGAAGGTCGATGAGTCATCTCATAAAACGCAGTGTAATAAAGCATAAATTCAATAATGATTCATGCATAATTAGATGAATCCGCTTATAGAACAAAAAAATCAAGAGCCTCGAGCCAATAAAGACTGAGAAAATTGACTTAAGAAAAAAGGACTCCGCCGGAAAATTCAGACCTAACCATTAATCGAGAAGCAATGGGAACGATATAACCCGTGAATGCAGAAGATTCTATTGAAAATGAATCTTAATGATTGATTCATTGGGTGGGATGGCGGAACAAACCAGGGACCTCCTCTTTTATTCTTTTATTTTGAGAGGTCATGAACTAACCCTATAACTGAAATAGATATGGAAATGACTGAAATAGATATGGAAAGAGTAAATATTCGCCCGCGAAAGTTTTTTTTTATTAGATTGATACATTTTTGTCGATCCCATATGATAAAAGGAAAAACAAAAAAAAGACATTGACATTATCTAGAAATAGAATACATGTTTACTTAAATAATATCTAAACACGCTAGACAAATTTCGAATAGATTAACGAATTGATTAATTAGATGCAATTTCAAAGAATCCTACGATTCAGCATATTATTCATTAAACACATGTATATCTTGATAAAATCTGTTTTAGTCGTTTCATTCGCGAGGAGCTGGATGAGAAGAAACTCTCATGTCCAGTTCTGTAGTAGAGATGGAATTGAAAAAGAACCATCAACTATAACCCAAAAAGAACAAGATTCCGTAAACAACATAGAGGAAGAATGAAAGGAATATCTTATCGAGGTAATCATATTTGTTTCGGTAGATATGCTCTTCAAGCACTTGAACCCGCTTGGATTACATCTAGACAAATCGAAGCAGGGCGCCGAGCAATGACACGAAATGTACGCCGTGGCGGAAAAATATGGGTACGTATATTTCCAGACAAACCAGTTACAGTAAGACCCACGGAAACCCGTATGGGTTCAGGGAAAGGATCCCCAGAATATTGGGTAGCTGTTGTTAAACCGGGTAGAATACTTTATGAAATGGGTGGAGTAGCCGAAAATATAGCTCGAAAGGCTATTTCAATAGCGGCGTCCAAAATGCCTATAAGAACTCAATTCATTATTTCTGGATAGAAATGTAGAACCAAAGGAAAGAAGTCTTGTGTATAAAAAAAACAATTGCAGGGTTTTCTTTCTTTTTTTTTTTTTACTTCGTCCTTTGCTTTATTTTACATTAAAAAAACGGATAAAAAAAAATGATATGATTCAACCTCAAACCCATTTGAATGTAGCAGACAATAGCGGGGCACGAGAATTGATGTGTATTCGAATAATAGGAGCTAGTAATCGCCGATATGCTCATATTGGTGATGTTATTGTTGCTGTGATAAAAGAAGCAGTACCAAATACGCCTCTAGAAAGATCAGAAGTGATCAGAGCTGTAATTGTACGTACTTGTAAAGAACTCAAACGCGATAACGGTATAATAATACGATATGATGACAATGCTGCAGTTGTCATTGATCAAGAAGGAAATCCAAAAGGAACCCGAGTTTTTGGCGCGATCGCCCGGGAATTGAGACAGTTAAATTTTACTAAAATAGTTTCATTAGCACCTGAGGTATTATAATATGAGACCGTGAGATAGTGATAGTATTTAAATAAAATATATAAATTAGTGGATTATGTCTCACGCATATACTTTTAAGAATTTTCTTTAATAATTTTTATAAAAAAAGAACATGCTGATTATATCCAAATTCGGAAGCAACAATAATTTGAGTTTATCATGGGTAAGGACACTATTGCTGACATAATAACTTCTATACGAAATGCTGACATGGATCGAAAGGGAACGGTTCGAATAGCATCTACTAACATGACCCAAAACGTTGTTAAAATACTTTTACAAGAGGGTTTTCTCGAAAACGTAAGGAAACTTGTAGAAAATAACAAATATTTTTTGGTTTTAACCCTACGACATAGAAGGAATAGGAAAGGACCATATAGAACTCTTTTAAATTTAAAACGAATAAGTCGACCGGGTCTCCGAATCTATTCTAACTATCAACGAATTCCTAGAATTTTAGACGGGATGGGGATTGTAATCCTCTCTACTTCTCGGGGTATAATGACAGACCGAGCAGCTCGGCTAGAAGGAATCGGCGGAGAAATTTTGTGCTATATATGGTAAATTTTCTGCTATCCGAATTGTATCTGTAACTTCCTGTTTGTGAAAAAAACGAATAAAAAAGCCAAGTTATCTAATATCACGCCTTCCTACATTAGTTGATACTTCAAGGAGGGTTTGTCTGGAATAAAAGAAGAAAAATGGATTCATGAAGGTTTAATTACTGAATCACTTCACAATGGTATGTTCGGGGTTCGTTTAAATAATGAAGTCAGATTCTAAGTTCTGTTTCAGGAAGGATCCGACACTCTTTTCTACATATACTACCAGGAGATAGAATCAAAATTTAAGTAAGTCGTTATGATTCAAACGGGGGGGGGGGCGCAGAATTTCTAGACCCCACAACAAAGATTCGAATGGTTCGGTGGTTTTTCAAGATTCCTTTCATGAGGATCCAATTCACGGTTCAAAAATCTCAAGAAACTCATTTTCTTCCAATCAGTAAAGTAGATTCGAAATTCAGTTAAGGAATAACAATTATGAAAATAAGAGCCTCCGTTCGTAAAATTTGTGAAAAATGCCGACTGATCCGTAGAAGGGGACGCATTATAGTAATTTGTTCCAACCCGAGACATAAACAAAGACAAGGATAATCTTTCGAAAAGGGACTCTCTAAAGGAACCGATGAACAAATCAAAATAAAAGATCCGTTTTGACATGAAATGGATATATCCATATATCTCTGACTTATATTTCGGAAATGATAAAATATGGCAAAATCTATACCAAGAAGCGGTTCACGTAGGACTGGACGAGTGGGTTCACGTAAAAGTGCACGGCGAATACCAAAGGGCGTTATTCATGTTCAAGCAAGTTTCAACAACACCATTGTGACAGTTACAGATGTACGGGGTCGGGTTATTTCTTGGTCCTCCGCCGGTACTTGTGGATTCAGGGGTACAAGAAGAGGGACACCTTTTGCTGCTCAAACCGCAGCAGGAAATGCTATTCGAGCAGTAACAGATCAAGGTATGCAACGAGCAGAAGTAATGATAAAAGGTCCGGGTCTCGGAAGAGATGCCGCATTACGCGCTATTCGTCGAAGTGGTATACTTTTAAGTTTCGTAAGGGACGTAACCCCTATGCCACATAATGGCTGCAGACCCCCTAAAAAAAGGCGAGTGTAGAAATAAACATTGAAGAGATTTCAAGAGAAATAAATGACTCAAAAATCTGACAAATAATATTACTATGGTTCGAGAGAAATTAAAAATATCTACTCGGACACTACAGTGGAAATGTGTTGAATCAAGAGCAGACAGTAAGCGTCTTTATTATGGACGCTTTATTCTGTCTCCACTTATGAAAGGTCAAGCCGACACAATAGGCATTGCGATGCGAAGAGCTTTGCTTGGAGAAATCGAAGGAACATGTATTACACGCGCAAAATCTGAGAAAATCCCGCATGAATATTCTACCATAGTAGGTATTCAAGAATCAGTACATGAAATTTTAATGAATTTGAAAGAAATTGTATTGAGAAGTAATCTATATGGAACTCGTGACGCGCTTATTTGTGTCAAAGGTCCTGGATATGTAACTGCTCAAGACATCCTCTTACCACCTTCTGTGGAAATCGTTGATAATACGCAGCATATAGCTAACCTAACGGAAC